AATTTCCGGGGACATGCAAAAAATGATAATAAATCTCGTCGTTAATTCCTTAATAATTAATAAATATTAGAATTTGAAAAGGAAAATATAGATGCTTATCGTTCATTCTTAGTTTATTATTTATATATATATATATTTCTATATAAAATATATATTTCTATTTTTTTATTATAAAATTAGAATTTTAAGAGTAAGAACTCAGATTAAGAGTAAGAGGTAGACCCTATCTATGATAAAGAAAAGAAAAAAGAAACCATATACAGAAGCATCCGCTTTAGGCCAACATATATGTATGTCTGCTCACAAAGCACGAAAAATAATTGATCAGATTCGTGGACGTTCCTATGAAGAAACACTTATGATACTCGAACTGATGCCTTATCGAGCATGTTTTCCCATTTTTAAATTAGTTTATTCTGCAGCAGCAAGTGCTAGTCACAACATGGGTTTTAATAAAGCGAGTTTATTCATTAGTAAAGTAGAAGTCAATGAAGGCGCTACTCGTAAAAAATGGAAATCTCGGGCTCGAGGACGAAGTTATCTAATAAAAAGGCCGACTTGCCATATAAGTATTGTATTGGAGGATATATCTTTATATGAAGAATATGAAGAATATATAATATATCCTTAAAAAAAACGAGGCGGATAAGGATAAATAGAAATAAGTACACAGACATGACATTTCATGATATATTATAGTAGTGGAGGATTATGGGACAAAAAATAAATCCACTTGGTTTCAGACTTGGTACAACCCAAGATCATCATTCTCTTTGGTTTGCACAACCAAAAAATTTTTTTGAGGGTCTGCAAGAAGATCAAAAAATAAGAAACTGTATCAAAAATTATGTACAAAAAAATATGAAAATTTATTCTGGTGTTGAAGGAATTGCACATATAGAGATTCAAAAAAGAATCGATGTGATTCAGGTTATAATATATCTAGGATTCCCAAAATTTTTAATAGAAGGTAAACCTAAAAGAATCGAGGAATTACAGATAAATGTACAAAAAGAACTTGATTGTATGAACCGAAAACTCAACATTACTATTTCAAGAATTGAAAACCCTTACATGCACCCGAATGTTCTTGCAGAATTTATAGCCGGACAATTAAAGAATCGAGTTTCATTTCGCAAAGCAATGAAAAAGGCTATTGAATTAACTGAACAGACCGATACAAAAGGAATTCAAGTACAAATTGCAGGGCGTCTTGATGGAAAAGAAATTGCACGCGCTGAATGGATTAGAGAGGGAAGGGTTCCTCTACAAACCCTTCGAGCTAAAATTGATTATTGTTATTATACAGTTAGAACTATTTATGGGGTATTAGGTATAAAAATTTGGATATTTGTAGACGAGGAATAGTAAACCCTTACTTGACTTGTCTTTACGTTCTATCTATTGATAGAAAAAAAAAATGAAAGAATTCTAATTCTATAAGGTTGAATAAAATAAAAAATTTGATTGATTATTTAATATGCTATGCTTAGTGTGCGACTCGTTGGTTTTTTAAGGTCAGGATTACAAAAAAACAGAGCAATACATACTATGAACTAATGAACTAAAAAATATAGAATTTATAACCAACTCATCGCTTCACATTATCTGGATCTGGATCAAAAAAAGCAGTCAAAGTAAAGATAGAGTATATTGGTCATTTTATTGTAGCAATTGAAATACTTTTTGCATAAATAAACTAAAAACCAATCTGATTATGAATTGTAAAGCAAAATAGAAAATTATGCAGATAAATGGAAGGATGAGAGGAAGAGAGAAAAAGAATATCAATGATATAGGATTCCAATATATGTAAGGTCTATAGGTCATCTCTAAAAATAAAAGCCAATAGCCAAAATGTAATAAAGCATCAATATAATATCGATTGATCCATAATTAAATAAATCCCGCTCATAGAACAAAAAAATCAAGAGCCTCGAGTCAATAAAGACTAAGAAGATTGACTCAAAAACAAATTCATTAGGGGCTCCATTGTAGAATTAAGACCTAACCATTAATCGAAAAGCGATGGGAACGATGGAACCTATGAATACATAAGATTTTATTGAAAACGAATCTTAATGATTTATTGGGTGGGATGGTGAAAGGAACCAAGAGAGAATCCATTTAGTCTGAGAGGTCGTGGGTTAACCCTACAAATGAAGTCAATATTGAAAGAGTAAATATTCGCCCGCGAAGGTTTTTATATTATTGGATTTCTAAATTTTTAACGATCTGATATAATAATCATAATAACTACAGATTCGTTATAACATTATAAGAAAAAAAAAAAAAAAAATTATCTAAACAGTATTTTAAAATAGACTAAAAATAAAAATAGAAATAATTATCTATATAAGATATAGAAATTTCTAATAAATAGATTAGGTGAAATATCAAGGAATCCCATGATTCAGTATATTATTCATCAACTACATGTAGATTTTTTTTTTAATCATTCGCGAGGAGCTGGATGAGAAGAAACTCTCATGTCCGGTTCTGCAGTAGAGATGGAATTGCGAAACAACCATCAACTATAACCCCAAAAGAACCAGATTCCGTAAACAACATAGAGGCAGAATGAAAGGAATATCTCATCGAGGTAATCGTATTTGTTTCGGTAGATATGCTCTTCAGGCACTTGAACCCGCTTGGATTACATCTAGACAAATAGAAGCGGGGCGTCGGGCAATGACACGAAATGTACGCCGCGGTGGAAAAATATGGGTACGTATCTTTCCCGACAAACCAGTTACCCTAAGACCCACGGAAACCCGTATGGGTTCGGGGAAAGGATCCCCCGAATATTGGGTAGCTGTCGTTAAACCGGGTAGAATGATTTATGAAATGAGCGGAGTAGCAGAAAATATAGCCAGAAAGGCAATTTCAATAGCAGCGTCAAAAATGCCTATACGAACTCAATTCATTATTTTGGGATAGGAATATAGAAAAAGGCCTTTGGTAAGAAAAAAAATGGAAAGTTTCTTTTTTTTTGTTTTGGACAAACAATATTTCTTTTTTTTTTTTTCCCTTTGCATTGAAATAACAGATTCAAAAAAGGATATGATCCAATCTCAGACTCATTTGAATGTAGCAGATAATAGCGGAGCTCGAGAATTGATGTGTATTCGAATCATAGGAACTAGTAATCGCCGATACGCTCATATTGGCGACGTTATTGTTGCTGTGATCAAGGAAGCAGTCCCAAATTCACCTATAGAAAGATCCGAAGTGATCAGAGCTGTAATTGTGCGTACTTCTAAAGAACTCAAACGCGACAACGGTATGATAATACGATATGATGACAATGCTGCAGTTGTGATTGATCAAGAAGGAAATCCAAAGGGAACTCGAATTTTTGGTGCCATCGCCCGGGAATTGAGACAGTTAAATTTTACTAAAATAGTTTCATTAGCACCTGAAGTATTATAAGAGCATTATAAGATGAGATATAAACTACGATAGAGCTGTGTATAATATTTGAATGAAATCAATAAAATTTCAATTAAATTAATTAGTAGATTGTATTAGTAAATTGTGTTTCACGCATATACCTTTAATAAAAAAAATGAATTCATAAAAAGAAAAAAAAAAAAAAAGTATGTTAATTATATCAAAATTAGGAGGCAACAAAAATTTTAGTTTATCATGGGCAGGGACACTATTGCTGACATAATAACCTCTATACGAAATGCGGACATGGATAGAAAAGGAACCGTTCGAATAGCATCTACTAACATCACCGAAAACATTATTAAAATACTTTTACAAGAAGGTTTTATTGAAAATGTGAGGAAACATCAGGAAGGCCATTTTTTTTTTTTGGCTTTAACCCTACGCCATAGAAGAAATAGAAAGGGACCATATAGAAAGGGACCATATGGAACTAGTCTAAATTTAAAACGCATCAGTCGCCCTGGTCTACGAATCTATTCTAACTATCAACAAATTCCTAGAGTTTTAGGTGGGATGGGGACTGTAATTCTTTCTACTTCTCGGGGTATAATGACAGACCGAGAGGCTCGACTAGAAGGAATCGGTGGAGAAATCTTGTGTTATATATGGTAATTTTACAATATCCAAATTGTACCCGGACTTACCTTATTTGTGAAAAAAGAAAGAAGAAAGAGCGGATTTCAAATATCATTCCTCCTGCATTACATTAGCTGATATTTCAAGAGTCTTTTAGATAGAATAAAAGAACAAAAATAAAGGATTCAGAAAGGTTTAATTTATTAATCACTTTCCAATCTTAGAATTCATTTAGATAATGAGGATCAGGTTTTAGGTTATGCTTCAGTTTCAGAAAAGGCTCGACGTAGTTTTATTTTATATGTATACCACCAGGAGATAGAGTCAAAATCGAAGTAAGTGCTTATGATTCGACCAGAGAACGTCTAATTTTTAGACTCCCCAACAAAGATTCGAATAATTAGGTAATTTTTTCAACCTCAGCATTCCTTTTATAGGAATATAATTTACGATTTCAAAATTTAACGAAACTTATTTTCTTCACAAGAAGTATGTATATTCAAAATTAAGGACTGAAAAATATGAAGATAAGGACTTCTGCTCGTAAAATTTGTGAAAAATGTCGACTAATCCGTCGGCGGGGACGAATTCTAATAATTTGCTCCAACCCGAGACATAAACAAAGACAAGGATAATTTTTCTAAACAGAGACTTTCTAAAGGATTCGATATACAAATAAATAAAATAAAAAGAAAGGATCAAGTTTGACACGAAATGGATATATCCATAGACCTCAGACTTAGTTTTTGAAATAAAAAAATATGGCAAAACTTTTACCAAGAATTGGTTCCCGCAAGAACGGACATATTGGTTCACGTAAAAACGCACGTAAAATACCTAAGGGAGTTATTCATGTCCAAGCAAGTTTCAACAATACTATTGTGACCGTTACAGATGTACGAGGTCGGGTGATCTCTTGGTCCTCCGGGGGCACTTCTGGATTCAGGGGCACAAGAAGAGGGACGCCA